ATTAACAATCGAAAGATGGTCGAAAGAAAAAATCTCTATTTGATGGGGCTTCTTCCTATACCTATGAATTCCATTGGACCCAGAAATGAGACATTGGAAGAATCTTTTTGGTCTTCCAATAGAAATAGGTTGATTGTTTCGCTCCTGTATCTTCCAAAAGGGAAAAAGATTTCTGAGAGTTGTTTCATGGGTCCGCAAGAGAGTACTTGGGTTCTCCCAATAAAGAAAAAGTGTATCATGCCTGAATCTAACCGGGGTTCGCGGTGGTGGAGGAACCGGATCGGAAAAAAGAGGGATTCTAGTTGTCAGATATCTAATGAAACCATAGCTGGAATTGAGATCTCATTCAAAGAGAAAGATAGCAAATATCTGGAGTTTCATTTTTTATCCTATACGGATGATCCGATCCGCAAGGACCATGATTGGGAATTGTTTGATCGTCTTTCTCCGAGGAAGAAACGAAACATAATCAACTTGAATTCGGGACAGCTATTCGAAATCTTAGGGAAAGACTTGATTTCTTATCTCATGTCTGCTTTTCGTGAAAAAAGACCAATTGAGGGGGAGAGTTTCTTCAAACAACAAGGAGCTGGGGCAACTATGCAATCCAATGATATTGAGCATGTTTCCCATCTCTTCTCGAGAAACAAGTGGGGTATTTCTTTGCAAAATTGTGCTCAATTTCATATGTGGCAATTCCGCCAAGATCTCTTCGTTAGTTGGGGGAAGAATCAGCACGAATCGGATTTTTTGAGGAACGTCTCGAGAGAGAATTGGATTTGGTTAGACAATGTGTGGTTGGTAAACAAGGATCGGTTTTTTAGCAAGGTACGGAATGTATTGTCAAATATTCAATATGATTCCACAAGATCTATTTTCGTTCAAGTAACGGATTCTAGCCAATGGAAAGGATCTTCTTCTGATCAATCCAGAGATCATTTCGATTCCGTTAGAAATGAGGATTCAGAATATCACACATTGATCGATCAAACAGAGATTCAGCAACTAAAAGAGAGATCGATTCTTTGGGATCCTTCCTTTCTTCAAATGGAACGAACAGAGATAGAATCAGATCGATTCCCGAAATGCCTTTTTGGATCTTCCTCCATGTCCTGGCTATTCACGGAACCTGAGAAGCGGATGAATAATCATCTGCTTCCGGAAGAAATCGAAGAATTTCTTGGGAATCCTACAAGATCAATTCGTTCTTTTTTCTCTGACAGATGGTCAGAACTTCATCTGGGTTCGAATCCTACTGAGAGGTCCACTAGAGATCAGAAATTGTTGAAGAAAAAACAAGATGTTTCTTTTGTCCCTTCCAGGCGAGCGGAAAATAAAGAAATGGTTGATATATTCAAGATAATTACGTATTTACAAAATACCGTCTCAATTCATCCTTCGGAACCATATCACATCCCGGATCTGGTTCCAAAGGATGAACCGGATATGGACAGTTCCAATAAGATTTCATTCTTGAACAAAAATCCATTTTTTGATTTCTTTCATCTATTCCATGACCGGAACAAAGGGGGATACGCGTTACGCCACGATTTTTTTGAATCAGAAGAGAGATTCCCAGAAATGGCGGATCTATTCACTCTATCAATAACCGAGCCGGATCTGGTGTATCATAGGGTATTTGCCTTTTCTATTGATTCCTACGGGTTGGATCAAAAAAAATTATTGAATGAGGTATTCAACTCCAGAGATGAATCGAAAAAGAAATCCTTATTGGTTCTACCTCCTCTTTTTTATGAGGAGAATGAATCTTTTTCTCGAAGGATCATAAAAAAATCGGTCCGGATCTACTGCGGGAATGATTTGGAAGATCCCAAACTAAAAACAGCGGTATTTGCTAGCAACAACATAATGGAGGCAGTCAATCAATATAGATTGATCCGAAATCTGATTCAAATCCAATATAGCACCTATGGGTACATAAGAAATGTATCGAATCGATTCTTTTTAATGAATAGATCCGATCGTAACTTCGAATATGGAATTCAAAGGGATCAAATAGGAAATGATACTCTGAATTATATAACTATAATGAAATATACGATCAACCAACATTTATCAAATTTGAAAAAGAGTCAGAAGAAATGGTTTGATCCTCTTATTTCTCGAACTGAGAGATCCATGAATCGGGATCCTGATGCATATAGATACAAATGGTCCAATGGGAGCAAGAATTTCCAGGAACATTTGGAACATTTCGTTTCTGAACAGAAGAATACTTTTCAAGTAGTGCAAGTAGTGTTCGATCGATTACGTATTAATCAATATTCGATTGATTGGTCCGAGGCTATCGACAAAGAAGATTTGTCTAAGACACTTCGTTTCTTTTTGTCCAAGTCACTTCTCTTTTTGTCCAAGTCACTTCCCTTTTTGTCCAAGTTACTTCCCTTTTTCTTTGTGAGTATCGGGAATATCCCCATTCATAGGTCCGAGATCCACATCTATGAATTGAAAGGTCCGAATGATCAACTCTGCAATCAGT